AAAAAAATCCTACAATATCAACAAATCGTGCGGCAATAAATAGAAAAAGATTATTTAGAAAAATCATAATTAAATTAAATTTTAAAATACATTACAAATTATATATTATATAATAAAGAAAGATAAAAAGTGTATTAAAATCTTAATCAAAGTACAAAATTTTGTCAATAGTAAATATTCGGGATAATAGGATTCGAACCTATGACACCCTGCTCCCAAAGCAGGTACTCTACCAAACTGAGCTATATCCCGTAACTATTTATTATAAAAATTAATTCAATATACATCAATACTTTATTAATTAAAATTAAATTTCAAATTTTATAATATGACGTTTAAATTTAACAAAATCTTCAACAATATATTACTTTTGTTCTAAAGATCATTTAATGAATAATATTTGTAATATTAAATTTATCTCTACCAAATTTTTTATGAAGTTATTCCTCTTATTTAAAAAAAGTTCATATTATTAAAAATAACATTGTTATTACAATGGGTAAAACTGATTTTAGTTAAATCAAGTAAATAAGCTTGATTTGCTAAAATGACGGGAAAATACCGTAATAATTAAGTAGTAAATTTGAATTGCAACTAACAAATAATTTTACAAACAAAAATAGATTTTCAAATTAGCAAAATTAATTAATCAATTAATTCAAGAATCCGACGTTGAATCTAAGTTAAATATTTTAGTAAAAAAGCAAACTAATAATTCGAAACAATTTCAAGGTATTCGAAATGATTTGTAGAGAGGCTTCATCGGATTAGCATTAAGAAATCAAAAATTAGTCGAACTAAATAAAGAATTAACACAACAAGTAGGCGTTGTTATTGCAGGATTAAATCAAATCAAACAAGAATGACAAGAAAAAGAAATTCGAAAGCAAGCTCGTGCCAACCGCAAACGTTTATCCAACCGTGACCCAATGACACGTCAGATTTATACGGAACTAATAAAAGCTGCTGAAGGAACCACGTATATCCCTGTCCGCACAAGAATGGCTCTTTGTATTTTAGCCGTTACAGGAATACGAGTCAATGAATTATTATCTTTAAAGGTTAACCAACTACAACCTCTCATTGAAGAAAATTGAATTGGCATTGATCGATCGAAATGTGAGCCTAGCAATTACAAAGCCTTTTTAACCCATTGAGTTTGTTAAACAAATCATTGCTCATCAAAGATTAGATAATACTTCTGCCTACGTTAACAAATTATCTGATCAAGAAAGACGAGAGTGTATTTTTCACTTAGATCAAATGTGCCCAGAAAAGGGTCTAGGATTTGATTTAAGCCCATCTAATAGATGAAGTAGAGATATCGAGATATCTAGTTGAAAACGGAAAACGGGTAGGTTTGCTTGATGAATATGAAAGATAAAATAATATAAAGCTAACTATAAATGGGTTAACAATTAGCTTTAACTTAAAGATCCTTAATTATAGATCTAACTGCTGACATAGTTTCAATTACAACTAATGAATTTCCACCAGTGCTGAATGATGCCACCATACTTCCTAAAAACATAACACATTTTCCAGCAATAAAAATTTCTGGTGGCGTGCATTCTTTAAGAAATCTGCTTGAAATAATTTTGGTTGCGTTTAGGGATTTAGAGCTTTCAATAATTTCCTTTGTATCTAAAATAATCCCTACGCTTTGTATTATAGGCCCCAAATAGGGAACTCGCTTTATTACTTTACGGATATATCGTAGTAATCATTTTTTAACCTCCGGTTAAAGCCATTATTCTAACCTTTAACACTCGACTATTACCTAATGATGATAATCTTATACAAAACCCTACTGCTATAGCAATAAGAGAATACCTATAATTGTCCTTAAATTTAATTAGTAATTAAAAATTATTATACTGGAAACTTTATTATTTTGCAACATAATTATATTATTTAGTTAAAATATCTTTTTATCTTAGTTCAAAATTTACCAAAATTACAATATATATATATGAAAGAATTAATTAATTTTCTAGAAACCCGCTAGTCAGAACTAAATGAAAATCTTTATTTTGTAATTAAAGACTAACTCTACTTACAATCGATTTTATGATCTTAAAAAATTTTATATGATTTCTTTTAATATTTTAAAAATTTGATAAATATTATTTTGACTGACATGATAAATAGGAATTTTATATTGTTTTGAAATTTGATTTAATTTACTATTTTGTTGAATATGTCGTTTTAACGCAATAATTAAACTTGCTTTTCTAATATCGTTTGTCACAGATAAATTAGCTCCGATTTTTGTAATTATTTCTTTGATTAAATTGGACGAAATCGAATATACATAAATTTGTAAATTTTTTATTTTTAAATTATCTACGATAAAATATTTAGGATTAATTAAATTTTTCCAGGTATTAACTTTTGATCGTAAAAAGTTTTGACTTTGTAAATCTAATAGATTTTGAAAAATAGAAGTAGTTTGAACAGGATTGTAAGAAATTATTGTTTTTTCCGTTAAATAGAAACGTCGAGTTTGAACAATAGTAAAATTTCCTTGTAATAATAAATCTATTGAATTTTTAACATCTTCATGGATGGTCCAAGAATTCTGTGCATTAATTTCAATAATTGTTTGAAAAGTGGGATAAAATTTTCGTTCTAAAATACTTTTTTGGGTTCCTCGTCGTTTTGCTTCATCATCACTTAATGTAACATATTGAATACCCCCTATTAGATTTACTAAAACAGGGTTTTTTATTAAATTTTCTAGACAATTGCCATGTGTAGTACCTACCAATTGTACGCCTTTTTCTGCAATTGTTCTTACAGCTAACGCTTCTAATTCGGTTCCAATTTCATCAATAACAATTACTTCTGGCATATGATTTTCAACCGCTTGGAGCATTGTTTCATGCTGTAATTCTGCTTTTTCAACTTGCATTCTTCGTGCTCGACCAATACCTGAATGTGGGATATCACTATCTCCTCCAATTTCATTAGAAGTGTCAATTATAATAACTCGTTTTTCCATTTCATCAGAAATAACTCTAGCAATTTCACGAATAATCGTAGTTTTTCCAATACCCGGTTTACCTAATATCAGAATAGATTCTCCACACTCTAATAAATCTCTAATAACACAAATTGTTCCAAAAACTGCTCGACCTACTCTACATGTAAGACCATTTATTAAAAATTGTCGATTTCTAATACAACTTATTCGATGTAATGTTCGTTCAATACCTGCTCGATTTTCATTATTAAATTTATTAATTCGCTTAGTTATATAATCCAGATCTTGCCAAGATATAATTTTTTGAGATAAATATTCAGGACCTGTTAAGAAACGAGCTTCTGGCCGTCGCCCTAAATCCATTACAATTTCAATTAATTTTTCTTGATTGCCATGATTCTTCAAATGTTCTTGAATGAAGAAAGGAAGACTTTCTAATAATTTTTTTAAATCTTCATTTATAGCATGTAAGCTCATATTAAACTATAAAAATCTATTAAATTTACTGTTTATTATTATATTTAAAAACAAAACACTATATTAAAATATTTCTTATTATGAAATATTCTTTATCCCAGTCATATATGGTTTTTGGGCGCTTAAGGTCAAATGTGAGCTTGAAATAAACTTTTATTGACGGTATAATATTAGTTGTATTCAATAACTCAATTAATTAATGGTATTACAAACATTTATCTCTATTAGTATTGTTGTAGCTATTGGCCTATCCCCTTTAAGAAATTCGAAATTAGCAGCATTTTTAATAGCAATTACAGGAAGGTAAATGCTTAATTTAATTACAACTGGCGCTAGCTATATATTTCCTGGTGGACGGGCACTAAAACTGGTTAAAAATGGAATTATTATTTCTAATTCTACGAACATTTTGGTGTTAACGAAAAATATTACTTTAACAGTAATTGATTGCTATACACCGCCTCCTATCCGGTTGTCTGCTCATTAGCATCGGAGCTGGAGCCGTAATTGCGGCTTCAGTGACAAGTCCAAATCTTATCTATTCATCTTATTACAGAGATTTATAAAAAAAAATATGACCGATTTTTGACGTCATAGTTTTTCACGTTTTTATACCTTTCAAATTTATAATATTAAGGGTTTTGGATCAAATTAAATCAATTCTTTATAAAATAAGAAGTTTCTTATGGTATTTATTCCAGATAAACCTTGGCATCGCAGATTTGCTTTTCGTAATTTAACTTCAACACAATACAAAACATATGCCACACAATATTCTAAAGCTAAAGCTGGCGGAATACGTTGTGTTTATGGTTGGATGAGTGGTGCTGGAGTATTAGGCATAGCCACAGATTTTAGTAAAGGTAGCGTTATTAATTATGGAAAACGTAAATTCGCTGCTGTTTGTATTAATGTAGGTGCATATATTTTTTCGCCTGCTATAATTGTATTTACTAATGCATCAAAAATTATAACTATTTCAAAAAACCTCCATAGCAGCGCTGCATTCTTTTTTGAGTGTGCGGAAGATACAACAAATTTAGCTTTTTTACCAATAGACTTAGCGTTATTTGGTCAACCAATCCCAATCGGTGCTTCAAATCGTTTCAATTTGTTTGCCAATCATACTGATTTCCTTGATATTTAAGTTTTTAATACTGTATTAACTTTTTAAAATATTAAAAAGTTAATACAGTATTAAATTGACTACTTTAACCCTCTCAGAGCATATTTGATTATCTGATCCCTTGGTTAATTAAAACGAACTTCGATAATCTATAACTTGTCCCAAGATCTTGATTTATAGAATTCAAACCGGAAAGTACTTGGTTCAACAATTCTGTTTTTGAGGTTCGAATCTTGCTACTAGAAATATTAGGAAGGTCCCATTCAATTACTTCGATATTATTTTTAGTGTTATGTTTATTACGAAAAGAAATATCTAAAATGTTGTATTTTTTAGTGAATCCCATTTTTTCTTTTAATTTATACTAACTTTAATATTAATTTGATTTCAACCTTTAATTATGCTTTATAAGCATAAAATGATTCAAGTTAAATAAAGTTTAAAAATAAAACACACTCTATATCATTATTACGTCATTTTTACCATTTTTTAAACTTATATTAATTTTAAGCTTCTACTTCGACAATTTCATCCAATGTAAAATTATTTGTGTTTACACCACTATAATTAACACTTTCAAATCGAACGACAACAGGATATTTAATACCACTTTGGTCAACAGTTGCAACTGTCCCAATTTTATTATACCAATATGATTCTTTACGAAGAATTTTTACTTTTGAATTACGTTTAACCATAAAATTTGGTTCTGTTATATTTTATTATTATATATATAAATTATAACAGAAATTTATATTTTTATAATAAAAATAATATTTTATTTTTCCAATAAATCAAACCCGAGATGAAACCTAATGTTTTTCGCCGAAAGTATTGACTTTATTTAAAATACATTTTCCTTATTAACTAGCAAAGTAGTAAAAATGTTTGAAAAAATTCCAAAAAATCGCAGATACGTTTATGCAAAGGTAAGTTCAAAATCACAATAAGACAATTCATCATCGGAAATCGCAACAATTCTAATTTTTTCACATTTATCAAAAAAAAGATGGGCTAGAATTTGAGCTTGAAATTAAAAAGACTCCTTTGAAATCTTTTCAAGACTTATTATTCTTAGGGCAAATAAAACAATTTGAATCTGAATCTTCTTAATTATTTTTTAAGATCTTTTGCTACTAGTTTTTCCATTTCTTACTGTTTTATCGATTGGTTAGCTGTTAGTTTAAGATCTCAGATAAGTCATTCAAATTTAATTAACCTTTTAATAAGTGAGTATATTCAAGTATATCATTTTATATCAGTGGCTTACGAAAAATTTATACTAGAACAGTTTTATTTTATAATCAATTTTCGCGTTCAAGAATTCTTAAAGTTTATCTATTCTGATATTGAAGTTTATTTATAATCATTATCAACTTCGTAAAACTTTTCAGTTTTCGAAAGGACTTCAAATTATGGAATCATTAGTTACTTATTTTAGCGATATATCCTTTATAAGTGCTGCTACTTTTCTATACGTATTAGTTGAAAAACAGGCCAAATCCTAGAATGTAACTCTTGCTCTTGCTAAAAAACTGTATTTTTATCAATATTCAGATTCAATTTTCTAATCTTTTTAGTATCTAAACAAATATGATTTTGACGTTAAACTCGAAATACACAGGTTTTAGTGGTTAAGATGAAATATAAAATATTTAAAACTAAAGCAAAGACTTTGGTTTTAAAATTAACTAATAATTTGACGAGCCAAACCAATTGCCAGCAAGATAGAAAAAGAATTACCAACGGTTGAACCAGAAATCTCAATTTAAGCAATAAGTACAGCACATTTAACAGAATATTTTATTTGCGGTGAAGTAAAATCGTTTATGACTGATACAGTTGCTTCTTTAACTGCTTCGACTGGCTAAGTTGAATTATAGATTTTCATAGCAGTTTTTGTAAAAGCACAAAATTGACCTAAGATAGGAACTTGTTTTATACTTGGATTCATTACTCGAATACACCTCCACTCAGAAATTCAGTAATTATAAATAGTAAACGACTTTTAGAGATAGGAAGATAAACTCCAAGGGCAATTTCTATTTAATGATGTCATAGTAATATTTTTTAATGTTATAGTTTTCATTATAAAATTAGACCTTAATATATTCATTAACGCAAATTTTTTATATTTTAACGTTTTTGTAAGATGTAACTTAATAGTTACTAAATTATTTTTTTAATTAAAGTATAAATTTTTAAAAGTTTAAAAATAATCTAGCGGAGAATGGATTTGAACCATTGACCTTCGGGTTATGAGCCCAACGAGCTACCAGGCTGCTCTACTCCGCGTTACATATAAGTTTGTTTAATCTTATCTATTATAATAATTAATTAAAGTACAATAGATAAGATTATATTATAATTATAAAGTTTAAAAATATATAGCTAAAACAAGAAAGCAATATAAAGAAATTAAAATAAACGTTAAATTATTTAAAATCTTTTCTGAAGAACTTGGGGAACCCAACAAGTTTGTTTTACTTGTTATACTTTTTAAACCAAGAGTTTTTGGTGGTCGAAGAACGATCAAAATAATCAAAAAAATTGATAATCCAAAATACATTTCTTTTAACATAAAAATGTTCGTCTAAAAATAATATTAACTTTCAATTTCAAACACTTCGTTAAAAACTTTTGACACCTTATCACCGGAGTCAATAGTTTCTAATGGATCTTTTCGTAACCGATGACGAAGACATAATTTTATAATTGTTTGAATGTCCTCGACCGTTACTTCTGTATGTCCGTGGTAAGCTGCATGTGCTTTTGCTGCCCGATTTGTTACAATATCGCCTCTTAAGCCATCTACATCTAAACGACTGCAAACTTCTGAGATTTTAACACGTAATTCGTAATTTAATTCAACTTTTGGTAATAAATTTTGAGCAAAAACAATACGTTCACGTAATTCTTGCTGTTTTGTTTCATAATTTTTAATCCAAACCATTGGCTCTTGATCAAACGATGTCCGTTCCTCCACAACTTTTACTCGTAATAGTGGATCTTTAACAGTTCTAATTTCTGCATGCATTCCAAATCGATCAAGTAATTGTGGTCGTAATTCTCCTTCTTCTGGATTGCCTGATCCAACAAGTACAAATCTTGCTGGATGACGAATCGAAATTCCTTCGCGTTCTACTGTATTCCACCCTGATGCTGCTGAATCTAGTAAAATGTCTACTAAATGATCATCTAATAAATTAACTTCGTCAACATAAAGAATTCCACGGTTAGCTTTAGCTAATAATCCGGGCTCAAAAGCTTTAACACCTTCTGTTAAAGCTTTTTCAATATCAATAGTACCACACACCCGATCTTCTGTTGCTCCTAAAGGTAAATCAATCATTGGAATTTTTATAAATTCCGTTTTAAAAATTATGTTTTCTTGCAAAGCTTGTTTAACTTCGTTACTCATTAAATCTAAATTTGATTTATGAGAGTTAAAAGGATCGTTTAGAACTATTTCAATTTCTGGTAATAAATCAGCAATTGCTCGAATTGTTGTAGATTTCCCTGTTCCACGATCTCCCATAATCATCACTCCACCAATTTTAGGATCAATAACATTTAATTGTAAAGCTAATTTCATTTCTTCTTGCCCGACAATTGCAGTAAACGGAAAAACGGGAGTTTGTAATTGTTTTAAATCTTGCGCTGTCATACTTTTTTATGAGAATTATAAATCTAATAAATTTTATTAAACTACAAAATTATTATTTTGTAATTAAAATATTATTGATAAAGTGTTGAACCTAATCGGATTGCTAACATACTTGCTACTAATGCAGCAAAAAGTATTGTATATACTTGAGAATCATAGATCATAAGAAGCTCCCATTAATATCAAAATATTATTATACTATTTTTTTGATTCTAAGGAAAAAGAAAAAAATACATACAAACAATAAATAAATTACCAACTTGATTTTGTAACTCCCGGTAATAAACATTGATGAACCATTTCACGTAAAACATGCCGAGATATTCCAAAATCACGATAAAAACTGCGAGGACGTCCTGTTTTCCAGCACCGATTTCGAATTCGAATAGTTGCACTATTTCTTGGTAATTTTTGTATTTTACTATGAATTTCTAATTTTAAATTAGAATTTGTTGTTATGTAATATTTTTCCAATAAATTTGAACGTTTAAAAGCGTATTTATTATTTAAAATAATACGTTTTTTCTCCCGTTGTATCATACTTTTTTTTGCCATAAAATAAAGTTAACTTATTAATTTTTATAGTTTTAAAATAAAAAATTAAAATATATTATTTTTTTATATTTACAAATCATTTTATCGTTAAAATAATTTTATCGCAATAGATTTTTAATTATTAAAATTATTATCAAACTTTAATTAAAGTTTGATACATATGGCATTTTTTTATCAGGTAAAATTGTATATTGACTTAAAAGCTGTCTAAATTCATTTCCATCTAAAGTTTCAACATCTAATAATTTTTCCACTATTAAATCAATAATAACACGATTATCTGAAATGATTTGAAGAGCTTTTCCTTCACAGTAGGTAATAATTTCAGAAACTTCTGCGTCAATTCGATTTACAAGTTCTTTACTATATTCGGTAGATTGTCCAGTATTACCGCCTAAAAAAACTTCTCCTGAAGTAGCGTCTTCGAGAGCTATAGGTCCTATTTTTGACATCCCAAAACGCGTAACAATTTGTCGAGCTAAACTTGTTACTCTTTGTATATCATTACTAGCACCAGTGGTTATTTCAGTATAACCAAAAATAACTTGTTCAGCAGCACGGCCGCCAAGTGCTGTAATAATTTGTGCTAATAAAGTTGACCGTGAAACTAACGATTGATCTTCATCAGGTGTAAACCAAGTTAAACCTTTTGCATTTCCCCTTGGTGCAATTGTAACTTTTTCAATTTCATCATGTGATATTAAAACTGAACCTGTAATTGCATGTCCAACTTCATGATATGCAATCACTTTTTTATTTTTATTATCTTCAACTGTCGTACCTGCGATTCCACCAATTATTCTATCAGCCGCTTCAATTACTTCATTTTTTGTAATTGATGATTTATTATAACGAGCGGACAAAATTCCAGCTTCGTTCAATAAATTTGCTAAATCTGCTCCCGAGAATCCTGGGGTACGATTGGCTAATTGGACTAAAGAAACATCATCGGCTAAAGGTTTGTTTCGCGCATGAACTTTTAAAATATTAATTCTTCCTAACCGATCAGGTAAACCGACAGTTATTTGGCGACTAAATCGACCCGGTCTTAATAATGCTCTGTCCAAAATATCAGCACGATTTGTTGCACCAACAACAATAACCCCTTTGTTTTCTTTAAAACCATCCATTTCTGTTAATAATTGATTTAAAGTTTGTTCACGTTCATCATTACCACCACCTACACCTGCGCCACGTTCTCGTCCAATGGCATCTATTTCATCAATAAAAATAATACATGGTGAATTTTCAGCGGCTTTATTAAATAAGTTACGGACACGAGCTGCTCCAACACCTATAAACATTTCTACAAATTCAGATCCTGAAATACTGAAAAAAGGTACATCTGCTTCATTAGCTATTGCTTTTGCTAATAATGTTTTTCCCGTTCCTGGAGGTCCAACTAATAAAATGCCTTTAGGTATTTTTGCTCCAACTAACGTATATCGATCTGGTTCTTTTAAAAAAGAAACAATTTCTTCAAAGTCAGCTTTTGCTTCATCAATTCCTGCAATATCGTCAAAATAAACACCAGTATTTGGTTTACGTTTAAATTTTGCAGGTGATTTTATAATATTAAGAGGCGACGAAATCGACCCACCTGTCAATTCATCATAATTTTGAAGAAACGTTATTAAAAGTACAACAAAAATAGTTGGTAAAATTAAATTATTTATTAAGTTGACAAATAGATTTGTTTGTTCAACTGCATGGGCATCAAAATCAATATTTGATTCTTTTAATTTTTGAATTAATTGCGAAGCTCCTACTGGAATTTCAACTTTAATTATTTGTGGTCGATTACCTAATTCCGGGCTTGATGCTTTAATAATTGCGTTTCGACTATTATTATATAAATCAACTTGTTTAACCCAACCTAAATCTAAATATTCTAAGAATCTTCCGTATGTCATTCGTGAATTAACAATATTTTGATTAGTTTGAGCTGTCTGTTTTATAGTATTAAAGTTAATCAAATTTAATTCATTAAAACTAAGTATAAGTGTTATTAAAACAGCAAGAGTTATAAGTATATTTCTAAAAAAATTATTATTATTGTTATTAGTCATTATTTAATTTAATCCTTGATTTAATCTAAATTTATTTGATTATTATTTATTCTTTTACGGATATAATAACAAAACATTAATGTCAAAAACAACAAATTTTTTCTGTGGAAGGAATTTTAGCGAATTTTTATATTTTACCTTAGATTAGAACTATTGAGATAAAAATGAATAAGCGTTTTATTTTTAAATTAAATTGAAAATTTTTTGTTAAAGGTTTAGTTTTTATTATAGAATAATATTAAGGACATATAAAAATTTGAAAATAGGAGAATTTTATGGTAAATATGTTAAATCTTCAAAATCCCCAATTTCCAACATTTGGTGGTAGTACAGGTGGTTGGCTCCGTGCTGCAGAAACAGAAGAAAAGTATGCAATAACTTGGCCATGCAAAAAAGAACAAATTTTTGAAATGCCTACAGGTGGAGCTGCTATTATGCATGCAGGCGAAAATTTACTATATCTTGCTAGAAAAGAGCAATGTTTAGCATTAGGCGCACAATTGCGAACGTTTAAAATTACACAATACCAAATTTATCGAATTTTTCCTAGTGGCGAAACTCAATATTTACATCCAAAAGATGGGGTTTTTCCAGAAAAAGTGAATCCTGGACGTATTTCAGTTAATAGTCAAAATTTTGCTATAGGTGGAAATCCAAAATAAAAAATACCAGAAATTATTAAATTTTTTCGAAATTTTATACCTTGACAATTGATCAATTAAGAAGGTATAAAATTCTAACAAATAAATAAAAATAATAACATGAAAGTGTTCCTGTTTTAACTACAAAAATAAAAATTAG